GGGTCAACTATTCAATCAAATGATATTGAGCATGTTTCCCATCTCTTCTTGAGAAACAAGCGGGCTATTTCTTTGCAAAATTGTGCTCAATTTCATATGTGGCAATTCCGTCAAGATCTCTTCGTTAGTTGGGGGAAGAATCCGCACGAATCGGATTTTTTGAGGAACATGTCGAGAGAGAATTGGATTTGGTTAGACAATGTGTGGTTGGTAAACAAGGATCGGTTTTTTAGCAAGGTACGGAATGTATCATCAAATATTCAATATGATTCCACGAGATCTAGTTTCATTCAAGTAACGGATTCTAGCCAATTGAAAGGATCTTCTGATCAATCCAAGGATCATTTCGATTCTATTAGGAATGAGGATTCGAAATATCACACATTGATCAATCAAAGAGAGATTCAGCAACTAAAAGAAAGATCGATTCTTTGTTGGGATCCTTCCTTTCTTCAAACGGAACGAACAGAGATAGAATCAGAGCGATTCCCTAAAAACCTTTCTGGATATTCCTCAATGTACCGACTATTCATGGAACGTGAGAAGGAGATGAATAATCATCTGCTTCCGGAAAAAATCGAAGAATTTCTTTTGAATCCTGCAAGAGCCAATCGTTCTTTTTTCTCTGACAGATGGTCAGAACTTTATCTGGGTTCGAATCCTACTGAGAGGTCCACTAGAGATCAGAAATTGTTGAAGAAAGAACAAGATGTTTCTTTTGTTCTTTCCAGGCGATCGGAAAATAAAGAAATAGTTAATATATTAAAGAGAATTATTTACTTACAAAATACCGTCTCAATTCATCCTATTTCATCAGATCCGGGATGTGATATGGTTCCGAAGGATGAACTGGACAGTTCCAATAAGATTTCATTCTTGAACAAAAATCCGTTTTTTGGTTTATTTCATCTATTTCATGACCGGAACAGGGGGGGATACACGTTACACCACGATTTTGAATTAGAAGAGATATTTCAAGAAATGGCAGATCTATTCACTCTATCAATAACCGAGCCGGATCTGGTGTATTATAAGGAATTTACTTTTTCTATTTATCCCTCCCGATTGGAACAAAAACAATTCTTGAATGAGGTATTCAACTCCAGGGATGAATTGAAAAATCAATCTTTATTGGTTCTACCTCCTCAACCAAAAATAGTGTTATTTGCTAGCAACAACATAATGGGGGCAGTCAATCAATATAGATTTATGCGGAATCTGATTCAAATCCAATATAGCACCTCTGGTTACAGAAGAAATGTATTGAATCGATTCATTAAAAAGAATCGATTCGATCGCAACTTGGAATATGGAATTCAAAGGTATCAAATAGGAAATGATACTCTGAATCATAGAATTCTAATGAAATACACGATCAACCAACATTTATCAAATTTGATGAAAAAGGGTCAGAAGAAATGGTTCGATCTTCTTATTTTGATTTCTCAAACGGAGAGATCCATGAATTGGGATCCTGATGCATATAGATACAAATGGTCCAATGGGAGCAAGAATTTCCAGGAACATTTGGACCATTTCATTTCTGAGCAGAATAGCCGTTTTCAAGTAGTGTTCGATCGATTACAATTACATATTAATCAATATTCGAGTGATTGGTCTGAGGTTATCGACAAAAAATATTTGTCTAAGCCACTTTCTTTCTTTTTGTCTAACTCACTTCCTTTTTTCTTTGTGAGTTTCGGGAGTATCCCCATTCATAGGTCCGAGATCCACTTATTGGATGACCATGATACTTCCCAAAAATCGAAATTCTTGATCAATGAAGGAACAATATCACCATTAAAGAATTGCAGGAAATCTTTTGATAACACGGATTCCTATTTCTCAATGATATCCCACGATCAAGACAATTGGCTGAATCCCGTGAAACCATTTCATAGAAGTTCATTGATATCCTCTTTTTATAAAGCAAATCGACTTCGATTCTTGAATAATCGATATCACTTCGGCTTCTATTGTAACAAAAGATTTCCTTTTTATGTGGAAAAGGCCTGTATCAATAATTATGATTTTACGTATGGACAATTCCTCAATATCTTGTTCATTCGCAACAAAATATTATATTTTTGCGGTGGTAAAAAAAAACATGCTTTTTTGGAGAGAGATACTATTTCACCAATCGAGTCACAGGTATGTAACATATTGACTAACGATTTTCCGCAAAGTGGCGACGAAGGGTATAACTTGTACAAATCTTTCCATTTTCCAATTCGATCCGATCCATTCGTTCGTAGAGCTATTTACTCGATCGCAGACATTTCTGGAACACCTCTAACAGAGGTACAAATAGTCAATTTTGAAAGAACTTATTGTCAACCTCTTTCAGATATGAATCTACCTGTTTCAGAAGGGAAGAACTTGCATCAGTATCTCAATTCAAACATAGGTTTGATTCACACTTCATGTTCTGAGAAATATTTACCATCCGAAAAGAGGAAAAAACGGAGTCCTTGTCCAAAAAAATGCCTTGAGAAAAGGCAGATGTATAGAACCTTTCAACGAGATAGTGCTTTTTCAACTCTCTCAAAATGGAATCTATTCAAAACATATATACCATGGTTCCTTACCTCGACAGGGTACAAATATCTAAATTTCATATTTTTAGATACTTTTTCAGACCTTTTTCATAATATTATGCATAGATTACATATATCATATCTTAAGATTGCATTGTGGAAGATACAATGCAATCTTAAGATATGGAATCGGATAAGTGAGATTCGGACTAATTGTTTACATAATCTTCTTCTATCCGACGAAATTTTTCATCAAAATAATGAGTCACTATTGATATCGACACATCTGAGATCGCTAAATGTTTGGGAGTTACACTATTCAATCCCTTTCCTTCTTCTTGTTGCTGGATATCTCGTTTATACACATCTTCTCTTTGTTTCTCGAGTCTATAGTGAGTTACAGACAGAGTTCGAAGAGGCCAAATCTTTGATGATTCCATCATACATCATTGAGTTGCGAAAACTTCTGGATAGGTATCCTATACCTGACCTGGATTCTTTCTGGTTAACGAAACTCTTTCTAGTTGTTCTGGAACCAGTCGTAGATTTTCTACAACTAATATGGGATATTGTTGTTTCTGATGACGACATGGTATGGGATGTTGGTCCCATTTATGGGGTCGAATCAATACGTTCTAATAAGAAATATTGGAATCTCATCGATCTCATAAGTATCATACCAAATCCCATCAATCGAATCACTTTTTATATAAATACGAGACATATAAGTCATACAAGTAAAGTGATCCATTCCTTGATAATAAAAAGAAAAACCGGGAATGGTGCGTGGATTGATAATAAAATAGAATCCTGGGTCTTGAACAGTGATTCGATTGATGATAAAGAAAGAGAATTCTTGGTTCAGTTCTCTACCTTAACGACAGAAAAAAGGATTGATCAAATTCTATTGAGTCTGACTCATAGTGATCATTTATCAAAGAATAACTCTGGTTATCAAATGATTGAACAACCGGGAGTAATTTACTTACGATACTTAGTTGACATTCATAAAAAGGATCTAATGAATTATGAGTTCAATACATCCTGTTTAGCAGAAAGACGGATATTCCTTGCTCATTATCAGACAATTATTTATTCACAAACCCTGTGGAGGGCTAATAGTTTTCATTTCCCATCTCATGGAAAACCCTTTTCGCTCCGCTTAGCCCTACCCCCCCCCAGGGGTATTTTAGTGATAGGTTCTATAGGAACTGGACGATCCTATTTGGTCAAATACCTAGCAACAAACTCCTATGTTCCTTTCATTACAGTATTTATCAACAAGTTCCTGAAGAAGAATCTTGAGGATTTTTTTATTGATGAGGGTGAGGACGAGCTTGACGATGGTGACGATATTGATGATAGTGACAATATTGATGATAGTGACGATATCGACCTTGACCCTGATAGGGAGCTGGAGTTTCTAACTAGTATGAATATTCTACCTCTGGATATACTGCCGGAAATAGACCGATTTTATATCACCTTGCAATTCGAATTAGCAAAAGCAATGTCTCCTTGCATAATATGGATTCCAAACATTCATGATCTGGATGCGGATGAGTCGAATTACCTATCCCTCGGTCTATTAGTGAACTATCTCTCCAGGGATTGTGAAAGATGTTCCACTGGAAATATTCTTATTATTGCTTCGACTCATATTCCTCAAAAAGTGGATCCCGCTCTAATAGCTCCGAATAAATTAAGTACATGCATTAAGATACGAAGGCTTCTTATTCCACAACAACGAAAACACTTTTTCACTCTTTCATATACTAAGGGATTTCACTTGGAAAAGAAAATGTTCCATACTAATGGATTCGGGTCCATAACCATGGGTTCCAATGTACGAGATCTTGTAGCACTTACTAATGAGGCCTTATCGATTAGTATTATACAAAAAAAATCCATTATAGACACTAATATAATTAGATCTGCTCTTCATAGACAAACTTGGGATTTGCGATCTCAGGTAAGATCGGTTCAGGATCATGGGATCCTTTTCTATCAGATAGGAAGGGCTGTTTCACAAACTGTACTTCTAAGTAATTCCTCCATAGATCCTATATCTATCTATATGAAGAAGAAATCGTGTAACGAGGGGGATTCTTATTTGTACAAATGGTACTTCGAACTTGGAACGAGCATGAAGAAATTAACGATACTTCTTTATCTTTTGAGTTGTTCTGCCGGATCGGTTGCTCAAGACCTTTGGTCTCTACCCGGACCTGATGAAAAAAATGGGATCACTTCTTATGGACTCGTTGAGAATAATTCTGATCTAGTTCATAGCCTATTAGAAGTAGAAGGCGCTCTGGTGGGATCCTCACGGACAGAAAAAAATTGCAGTCAGTTTGATAATGATCGAGTGACATTGCTTCTTCGGTCCGAACCAAGGAATCCCTTAAATATGATTCAAAATGGATCTCGTTATATCGTTGATCAGAATGAAAAATATGAATC